TGAATATGATAAATCAAGGTGAGAAAAGATAATATTTATATAATTGTATTAATCATCCATAAGATGGAGATTCGAATCTTTTATGCACCTAAAAATTCATTTCGACCAATTGAACTTTCTCGAATTGTTTCTTCTTAAGAACCAGAAATATCTGTGCTAAAATGACAGATGCTAAGAATAATAAAAGACCTTGAACACGTAAAGGATCTTGAAGTACTATTTCTGCATTTTCCTGACCAAATCCACCTACATTAGGGTTATTCGTTAACGACTGATCCGCCTTGATGAATTCGCCTTCTGAAACAAGAAGTTCCGGTCCCGGAGGTACAAAGTCAACCACTTGTCGACCGTCTGATGGATTATCAATAGTGATTTGATATCCACCCTTTTCTTTACGTGCAATTTTACTTACTTTACCCGTTGCTGAAGCGTTGTAGACTGTATTGTTGCTTTTGCTACCATCGGGATAAATTTGTCCTCTTCCTCTATTACCACCCACATATATGGGATATTTCAGGAAGTGAGCTGCTTTATTAGTAGCGGGATTTGGTGAAAGGATGGGAAACACAATTTCACTATATTTTTGACCAGGAACAGGACCTATTATTATAATATTTTTTTGATTGGGACGATAGTTCTGAAAATAAAGATCACCTATTTTTTCCTTAATCTCAGGATAAATACGATCCGGAGGAGCTAATTCAAAACCTTCGGGTAAAATAAGAACAGCTCCTACATTTAAAGTTCCTTTCTTACCATTAGCAAGAACTTGTTTTATTTGCTTATCATAGGGTATTTTAACAACTGCTTCGAAAACGGTATCAGGAAGCACGGACTGTGGAACTTCAATCTCCACAGGTTTTTTAGCCAAATGACAATTGGCACATACAATACGTCCGGTTGCTTCTCGAGGATTTTCATAACCTTGCTGTGCGAAAATGGGATATGCATTTGCACTAGATGCCCGAGTCATTACATCGATCATTATTAAGACGGATATTGATTGAGTTATCCACTTTTTCACCCAGTCATCATAAGTTTTTCTATTTTGCATGGTTCAATTTTTTGTTACAATTCTTTTATTTAAAATAAATAGTAGTAGGTAACTATCATAGTTACCTGCCTGCAATTCTGCTACTATATTAAACCTAAAGCTAAAAAATAAGAAGTATCGCCCTAAAAAAAGTAAAAAAGGTGGGATTTGTTATTCACTCATCGAGTGATAAATTACTACAAGTGAAGGAGATATACGATTCAAACGACGGAAGATCCAATATTTGAAAATTGTGTCTAAGATGACTGGAAAAGTTGAAACAAGAACAGATATTATTCGTTCGTTATGGGCAAATCCATAATTTTCGAAGATTGAATCGATGATCAGTTCCCAACCATGGGGCGAATGAAACCCAATACATAGATCGCTTGCTAAAAGAATAGAAAAAGCTTTCATTGTATCGCTTAAGCTGTAGAAGACTTCTTGGATCCAAGAATTGAGAATGCCAAGTCTCTTCTTACCCAGAATGAGACAAACAATTAGAATAACAAAACTTATTATATTTGCTAATAAATGTGAGATAACTTGGATACAATCTTGATTATATATTTTGACCAATTGGATCATTTTTTTCTGCATCTCTACACGAATATCTTGTGAATGCGGTTCCGAATAATCTTCCATCATTATTTCTAACAGGAATAGTTCTTTTATTTTCTCAAATTTGTCTACAACGCTTTCTTCTTGTAAATAATCAATAATTTTTTTCGATTGACTAGTATTCCACCAATTTGTAACCCAAGATTCCAAACCGTTCTGTAATGAAATTGAAATTGCCCAAGGCAATACTATTAAACATGTAAGATATTGTAGAGAAGCTAATGTTTTATATTTGGCGACTTCCAATTCGTGAATCGTTAACGAACTCGATTGGCTCGTTAGCTCTGTCCAAAATCTGAACAAAGTACGAATTATAGAACGAGGTATGAGATTCATAGAATGATCTTATGCGTAATTCTTCGAAATATCTTTCGGATGAGGGATGGTTTGTTCGGAAGGAGAAGTGGAGTAAAAAGGAAGGATCAATCCTTAAAATCGCTTTGATCTGGACTCATTTTCTATTTGTTCTTTTCTTATTTAACTCTTGACCCGAAGAATCGCTTCAATTCGAGCGGCAAATAAATTGAAGTTTAAGTCTAATAATACCAAATTTGTACTCTTTGGTACATATAGCAGATCGAATTATTTCGGGCACATATGTCAAAAAGTGTAAAAAACTAGAGTCATTTACTTCATTGTATTCTTTTGAGATGTTATATCCGTATTTATTTATTAGACCTTTTGTCCCTATCTAATAGATAAAGAATGATATCGAGTGTTTGCGAAGTGCCGAAGAATACCGGTATGCTTCTATAAGTAACATTTCGTGTTAGTGTAAATAAACTGACTATACTTCCCCTCCAGACAAATGTTATGTCAAACTTTTTCTGGTATCTACTAATACGAGATCTATCCATTTGTATATTATAAAAGAGGACTTTCCCCCCCCATTTCAAAATCCTTCAATGGATACGCGCAAAAAACGGGCTAATTCGGCAGCTTTCTGTTCCATTTCACGCAGGGTCAAATTTTCTTCAGTACGAGTTAAGGGGATGTCTTGTTGGCCCTTTATTTCCATATAAAGAACACGACGAGGAAAAATACCTTCTTGAACTTCCATTTTGATCGCCTGAATATCCTTAATAAGAAATTGGAGGAAAATACGGCGATTTCTTCCGGGAAATCCCCAACGAAAAAGGCATACAATTCCTTCTTTTTCATCAAACTTATTATAGCCACTACCCACATTGCACAAAATAGTGCACCACAAATAAGAGCTAATGAACAGACCTGCGATCCCATAAAAACACATAACAATTCCTTGTGGAACAAAAAGTATTTGCTGAGATGGCAATAAGGGTATCAGGTTCCTACCGAGGTAACTTGAAATTCCGACCACAAAAAATCCTAGTGAACCCAAAAAGAGGAGACAAGCAAAAAACAAATTGCTTATTTTTCGAGACCCTGTTATGGGTTCTATCCAGAGCCATTTGGATCGACGATTCATAACAAATTACGTCCTATTTAATTCGAGGGATTGAACAAATTTTCACTCCCACCCCGAAGTCATTCTCATAAATTGGCTATATTAATAAACTAGCCATATACATATAAGCATTTAAAAAATAGTATTATATCTATAACGATTTTATTATTCTTTTTTTGTCTGTGCTTTTTTTTAGCATGGAAATTTTGTCCTTAACTTATTGATTATCAAAATGATACTTCATTGTATCAGTCAAATAAAAATATCAATCTCTATATTGAAATGTCTATATACACATATTTTGAAGTATAAGTAAAAAAGATTTATTCTTTCACACACGGGTCTGTATACTATGTATTATACATATTATACCATATACATTTACATTCTATCCATAGATTGTTATTTATCATATATATGAATAGATCTAAATAAAGAGAAATATCTATTTAGATCTATTTATCAAGGTTTTATCTTATATTAGAAAAAATCAATATATATAGGTATATATATATTGATCAGATTCATAGAATTTCGTCATTTTGAATATAGAAATAAAGAAAAACCATTGTAATTGCTGGAAAAAACAAGCCCACCAAAGGCACGAAAAGAGAGGGTAAGTTGTTCATTATTATATCAAAAGTATATTAAATAGTCTTTTTTTTTTTTTTTATTACAAAGATAGATTATAAGATCAAATGAGTGATAGGACCAAATAAGCGGGCGTGCCTTTCTTCGTAAAATACCTAATTCATTAAGTCTTTTGTAAAGTAATTTATTACTTTACTTTGTTTGATACTTGTTTGATACAAAACAAATGGGACCAATTTCCACATTGTATATTGGTACATATAAATGATAAAATATATCCGCTTCTCAATTCTATTTTTTGAAACTGTTCTATTCTATTAATAGATGTTCATCTTTGAGACAAAGGTCTAACTCCATAGCATAATCTTCTCTAATGCGAGAAAGTTACATAGTGTCTAGTTTTTCTGATAAAGGGGTATTTTCATGGGTTTGCCTTGGTATCGTGTCCATACCGTCGTGTTGAATGATCCTGGCCGGTTAATCGCTGTGCATATAATGCATACAGCTCTAGTTTCTGGATGGGCCGGTTCAATGGCTCTTTACGAATTAGCAGTTTTCGATCCATCCGATCCTATTCTTGATCCAATGTGGAGACAAGGTATGTTCGTTATACCTTTTATGACTCGTTTAGGAATAAAGGATTCATGGGGTGGATGGAGTATAACCGGAGAAACTGTATCTAATCCAGGTATTTGGAGTTATGAAGGTGTGGCCGGGGCACATATTGTGTTTTCTGGCTTGTGCTTTTTAGCAGCTATCTGGCATTGGGTATATTGGGATCTAGACGTATTCTGTGATTCCCGTACAGGAAAACCTTCTTTAGATTTGCCTAAGATTTTTGGAATTCATTTATTCCTCTCAGGAGCAGCTTGTTTCGGATTCGGAGCGTTTCATGTAACGGGTTTGTATGGCCCTGGAATATGGGTGTCTGATCCTTATGGACTAACTGGAAAAATACAACCTGTAAATCCGGCATGGGGAGCTGAAGGTTTTGATCCTTTTGTTCCGGGAGGAATAGCTTCTCATCATATTGCAGCAGGTATATTGGGTATATTAGCAGGTCTATTCCATCTCAGTGTTCGTCCTCCCCAACGTTTATACAAAGGATTACGTATGGGGAATATTGAAACTGTCCTCTCCAGCAGTATTGCTGCTGTGTTTTTTGCAGCTTTCATTGTGGCCGGAACAATGTGGTATGGTTCCGCAACCACTCCGATCGAATTATTTGGTCCTACTCGTTACCAGTGGGATCAGGGATACTTCCAACAAGAAATAGATCGGCGGGTTCGTGCCGGTCTGGCTGAAAATCTAAGTCTATCAGAAGCTTGGTCAAAAATTCCTGAAAAACTTGCTTTTTATGATTACATTGGGAATAATCCAGCTAAAGGGGGGTTATTCAGGGCGGGTGCAATGGACAATGGAGATGGAATTGCTGTTGGTTGGTTAGGACACCCTATTTTCAAAGATAAAAAGGGACATGAGCTTTTTGTACGTCGTATGCCTACCTTTTTCGAAACATTTCCAGTCGTTCTAGTAGATGAAGAAGGAATTGTGAAAGCCGATGTTCCTTTTAGGAGAGCAGAATCCAAATATAGTGTGGAACAAGTAGGTGTAACTGTTGAGTTCTATGGTGGTGAACTTGATGGAGTTAGTTTTGGTGATCCTGCTATAGTCAAAAAATATGCTAGACGTGCCCAATTAGGTGAAATTTTTGAGTTAGATCGTGCTACTTTGAAATCGGATGGTGTTTTTCGGAGTAGCCCAAGGGGTTGGTTTACTTTTGGGCATGCTACATTTGCTCTTCTTTTCTTTTTTGGACATATTTGGCATGGTGCTAGAACTCTATTTCGAGATGTTTTTGCCGGTATTGATCCGGATTTGGATGCTCAAGTAGAATTTGGGGCATTCCAAAAACTGGGAGATCCAACTACTAAAAGACAAGTGGTATAATATGGTATTGCTCCGTTCGTTAATGCGATATTGAGATTTTGATTCCACTTTTTTATGGAAAATGTTGTAATTAGTACGAAAGCTATCTCTATTAATTGTAAACTACGATCGAATCTATGGAAGCATTGGTTTATACATTCCTTTTGGTGTCGACCTTAGGGATAATTTTTTTCGCTATTTTCTTCCGAGAACCCCCCAAACTTCCGGATAGAGGGGGAAAATAATTTATTTTTCAAATCCTCCTTCTTACTTATAATAAAAAAGTGACCTTCCCCATCGGGAAGGTCGTTTTTTTTTTCAACTAATCCTCGTGCTCTTCAAAAGGATCTCGAAGTTGTTCAGAAGGTTGCCCAAAGGCGGTGTATAGGGCATAACCAGTAAAGCTAACAAGTAAACAAGATATGGAGATAGCGACTAAGGTTGCAGTTTCCATTGGTAGGTAATCCTATGTATGTATATATGCATAATAGTATACAAAGTTAATTAGATCTCAACCAATACTATTGTTTTTATGGCTACACAAACCATTGATGATACTTCCAGAACCGGACCAATACGAACTATTGTAGGAAATTATTTAAAACCACTTAATACAGAATCTGGTAAAGTTGCTCCCGGATGGGGAACTACTCCTTTTATGGGTATTGCAATGGCTCTATTTGCAGTATTCTTATGCATTATTCTGGAGATTTATAATTCTTCCATTTTATTAGACGGAATTCCAGTTAGTTGGGGCTAGAAAAACTAGAAAATCCGCCCCCGAGTTCATCCAAAACAAAAAGAATTAAGAAAGAAAAAATTTTGAATAGCTTTCATTTTTAGGTTATTACGTTCCGGTAGTTTGATCGTGTAATTACTTTTATCTAAGGATTTTTGGAATTATGGGTGTGCGACTTGTTAAAATTGATCTCTATTCTAGTACAGAAAACCGGTCTGTTGTCTTCATAAAATAAAGACGGTCCTTCTACCTCGTTAGATGTTGCTCTAATAGTTAATATCTGGAGCACGAGGTAATATATTCAAGAAAATCTGAACTATGGTTTATGCCTGTTTTTGAGACCTCGTGACCAAGCTTCTCAATAATTGGAAAAAACTATGATAATAAATTCAGGGATCTCTCTTCCTTTTTATACTGATGCTGACTAAAGAATGAGATAGTATTTCATTTTCTTTAGTTAGTCTATTTCATTAAGTAAGTAAGAATGAAATGGAAAGGTTATAACCCATAAAACCTTTCGAGTATTCAAAAAATCATCGGGGTGAAATGAAAATCTTAGGTTTAGATTTATTCATCTATTGAGATCTCGACAAGATAATTCCTATTGATCATCCATACTAATTGTTTTCTAGGTGATTTATATCACGAATAGGATAAAAGATCGTTCAAAAGGCCTATAGCGATTTATTTTGCATAACAATGAGCCAACTTGAAATTTGAGCATTATCACTATCAAGTTTATTTTCCTCCTTATTGTAGGAAATCATGGATTATTGTGAATCCTCTTCCTTCATACAAAGATATGAAATATCAAATATTTTTGTATTTTACAAACCAAATACTTTGTTCAAAAAAGTATTTGGGTGTTCTTGTTTAAGCCGTATGAAAGGAAATTTTCATATACGGTTTTCAGAGGGGGAATTTGAGTTTACCTATCTCAATAAAGTATACGATTGGTTCGAAGAGCGTCTCGAGATTCAGGCGATTGCGGATGATATCACTAGTAAATATGTTCCTCCTCATGTGAATATATTTTATTGCCTAGGGGGAATCACACTGACTTCTTTTTTGGTACAAGTAGCTACCGGTTTTGCTATGACTTTTTACTATCGTCCCACCGTTCTAGAAGCTTTCGCCTCTATTCAATACATAATGACTGAAGTGAACTTCGGTTGGCTAATCCGATCGGTCCATCGGTGGTCAGCAAGTATGATGGTTTTAATGATGATCTTACATGTATTTCGCGTTTATTTAACAGGTGGATTCAAAAAACCTCGTGAATTAACTTGGGTTACGGGTGTAATTCTAGCTGTATTAACCGTATCTTTCGGTGTAACCGGTTATTCTTTGCCCTGGGATCAAATTGGTTATTGGGCAGTCAAAATTGTGACCGGTGTGCCTGAGGCCATTCCGTTAATAGGAACTCCTTTGGTAGAGTTATTACGCGGAAGTGTTAGTGTGGGTCAATCTACCTTGACTCGTTTTTATAGTTTACACACTTTCATATTACCCCTTCTTACTGCTGTATTTATGTTAATGCACTTTCTAATGATCCGCAAGCAAGGTATTTCAGGTCCTTTATAGAAAGGAAATATACATTTTGAATCAGTATTCAAAACCTATTATTTTACGATATATCATTGCCGCGAATATTTCTTATTGAAAATAGGGAAATAAGAAAGCATGTTTCTCGGATTTCTCCTTTCAATTTTGAAGTATTCTTTATTTAATACAAAGAATTGAAGTAGATACTCATCTCAGATGGAGAAAATGGATTATGGGAGTGTGTGACTTGAACTATTGGTTAGGCCGTGCAGATCAATTTTAGAATCTGCCATATAAAGATTCATCACGAAATGTGTCTCTGTCCCAATTTTCTTTCCAAAAATAGGAAGTTTAGAACCTGGGTAAAAGGCGAGCACTTTGTTGTGTTCCAAGAGAGTTATTTCTATGATCGAATCCGAATTAGGCTCCGTGAGATCCAGGTAATAGTAATAACATTGATAAGTCCAATTTATTACTTCAATTTTCCTTTCTTTTTCATAGTATGAAAATGCATGCATTTCCCTTGCATTTCAATAGGGTAAACTATCGGAGTAAAAGAAGGGGTCTAAAGAAGGAAAAAGGCCAGATCAGTAACAAGTCAATACCTTGTATGCAAAAAAAATTGTGGCAGTTGAGATGAACACAGATTACAAGGAATAAGATGATCCAAAAGGCATATTGATCATGATCTAATTTGTGAGCTTACTTGGGTACTGGGCATACGAAACAATAAAATTATGAATTTTATATAGATCTTCTTAGTTATACTTATTCTAACGATACGCCGTTCATTATTTTTATTTCAATTATTGCTCGAGCCGGATGATCCAAATTGACATGTCCGGTTCTTTCGGGGGATAGATTCATTCATAATAATCTACTTATCCCAATAACAAAGAAACCTGACTTGAATGATCCTGTATTAAGGGCTAAATTAGCTAAAGGCATGGGACATAATTATTATGGCGAGCCCGCTTGGCCCAATGATCTCTTATATATTTTTCCAGTAGTTATTTTTGGTACTATTGCATGTACCGTAGGTTTAGCAGTTCTAGAACCATCAATGATTGGTGAACCGGCAAATCCATTTGCAACTCCTTTGGAAATATTACCCGAATGGTATTTTTTCCCCGTATTTCAAATACTTCGTACAGTACCTAATAAATTATTAGGCGTTCTTTTAATGGCTTCAGTACCTGCAGGACTATTGACAGTCCCTTTCTTGGAGAATGTGAATCAATTTCAAAATCCATTTCGTCGTCCAGTAGCTACAACAGTATTCTTAATCGGTACCGCAGTAGCTCTTTGGTTAGGTATTGGGGCAACGTTACCTATCGATGAATCTTTAACTCTAGGTCTTTTCCAATTTGATATAATTTAGAATATTAAATTAATATAGGAGAGGAGGGAAATCTTTTGTTTATATATCTAGGGAGTAGTTGCTTTGCTTTAAGACAAATGGTCTCTCCCTAGATATATTTTTTTGAATAAGATATTTTCTAATATTGCTATAAAATGGTCAAAGATTTCTTCCAATTACTTTCCAGAAGAACTTAAAAGAAAGGAATGAATGGATAGATTCAATATAACTATTTATTGATAAATCTAAACCGGATTCCCCGGTGAATCAATTCCAATATTTCGCATAAATTCCAATATTTCTTTGACAGATTGTTCCCCAAGATGTTTGATTTTCATTAAATCTTCTCGCCTGTAATTCGAGAGGTCCGACACTGTATTTATATTGGCCTTTTTGAGGCAGTTATATACCCTAGTAGAGAAGTTTAATTGGTCAATATACATTTGATCAAAATCTATTCTCTTCGTATCAGTCGATATATGCGAAATAGGTAAGGAAGGAGTAATATTGTCGCTTAAACTGTTTGTTCCATCGATGTTCTCTTCCTTTGCATTCAGAAAGGGAAGGAAAAAATCAATCAAATTCCGAGACGCTTCATAAAGTGCTTCTTTAGGCGCTAATCCTCCATTCGTCCATATTTCAAGAAATAGAATTTCTTGTATCTCATTTTCGCTCCAATAGGAGTGAATACTGTAATTGACATTTTGAACAGGGACAAAGGCAGCATCTATAGGAAAAATTCCATCCTTAGAATTGTAATTATTTGGATTTTGGATAATATATCCGCGACCTTTTTCAATTTGTAATGATATATCTAAGGTAATTGATTTATTTATGTTAGCTATATGTTGTGTAGTATCAATTATTCTCACAGAAGGTGGTAACATTATATCTTGAGCGGTTACTTTTTTTGGTCCGACAACATGGATACATCCTTCTCGAATTCCGTACGCATCACTTCGAAGTACAATTTCTTTCAGATTCATCAAAATTTCATGTATTGATTCTTCAATACCTATTATCACGGAATATTCGTTTGATATATTTTGAAATTGAGCACGTGTGATACATGTTCCTTCTACTTCTCCGAGTAAAACTCTTCTTATTGCGCTGCCTATTGTATTAGCTTGACCTTTGCGAAGCGGAGATAGAGTGAAACGACCATAATTAAAACGCTTATTCTCTGTTCTGAATTCCACGCACTTCAATTCTGGTATCTTAATTGAGACTGCTATTTTATTCTGATTCATAATATTATTTCAATAAATAATTTAATCATTTCTTTCTCTTTCAATTTATTCAACTCTTACACACGTCTCCTTTTGGGAGGTCTACATCCGTTATGTGGCATAGGAGTTACATCACGTACATAAGTTAATTGTATGCCACTTTTAGCAATGGCTCGTAATGCTGTTTCTCTCCCCGGACCAGGGCCACTTATCATAACTTCTGCTTCTTTCAGAAGACCTTGATTTACTAAGGTATGAACAACATTTGCTGCTGCAGTCTCAGCAGCAAATGGTGAACGTCTTTTTGTACCTTTAAATCCACAAGCACCGGCAGAAGACCAAGAAACCGCTTGCCCCCGTGTATCTGTAACAGTAACAATGGTATTGCGAAAACTTGCTCGAACATAAATAACTCCTTTCAGTATTCGATGTTTAGTTTTACGTGGCAAAAATCTTCTTGTAGCTCTACGTGGCACATATTTTCTTCTAGTTTTTGACACAAATTTTTTTGTATTTTTTGACACAACACAAATCTTCTTATAATTTTTGATAAATTTTTATATTTCAATTAGTAAAAAAAAAAAAATAGAATATATATATAATGATTCTAATATAATATATAGAATCATTTATAATATAAGAAATATATATATTTCTTATATTATAATAATTCTAAATTGGCTGCCAAAATTTCTTTTAGAATTCATATCTTGATATAGAATAGTAATACAAATTATCCCTGTTTTTGTTTATGCCTCGGATTGTAACAAATTACAAGAAGGCGTTTCCGTCTACGAATTAGGCGGCACTTTTCACAAATTTTGCGAACAGAAGCACGGATTTTCATATTTGTGGTCCTTTATTTAATGCTAAAATCTTGTTCTTTTTTATAGATTTAATGGGCCTCAATATTGATCGGTAGCAGATATAAAGTCATCGTCATCATTTCGTTTGACGGGATGTCTATATATTATACGTCCTTTGCTTAAATCGTAAACAGATAATTCAACTCTCACTCTATCTCCCGGTACTACTCGTATTGTTCGATATCTCATTTTACCTGATACAACCGTTAAAACCTCGAAATCGTTATCTAGGTGGACTAAAAACATACCATTAGGATATGCTGTGGTAACTACGCCGTCAACAACGACAAAATTCTTTTTGGTACCCATTTTGAACTAGACTCCTATTTTTTTGCAGTGATTATTTTTTGCAGTGATTATTTTTTTGCAGTGATTATTTTTTTGCAGTGATTTCAATTTGAAAAGTAGGGAAAGTTATTAACTATTACATTGATTTCTAAAAGAGGAAAAAAATTTCATTATGTTTAAATAAAAGACATTTAACATAACAAAAAATAAAGAATTTGTTTCTTTTTTTTTATAAATTGAATATTTATTAAATAGCTTTTTTTTGTCAGCCAAATTGCTGACACTGAATAATATTCAGTATTCATGAATATCATGAAGAAACTCTTTTGTCAATATTATTTTGGCGGCATTCCAATATTGGAGGCAAAAATACAAGGCTCTTCAGCTATTTACTTTTTGTTTTGGAGTTACCATAAAATACATAATAATTCCCCTCCTATTTTTTTTTGTCGGGCTTCTCGATCAGTCATTATTCCTTGCGAAGTAGAAAGGATTGCAATTCCCATTCCACCTAAAACTTTAGGAATCTCTCGAGCATTAGAATAGATTCTCAGACCAGGTTTGCTAATGCGCTTTGAAGCGGTTATATATCTCTTTTGCGTCCTTCCCCTAGATTTTGAAGTTAAAACAAAAAAAGATTTTTTACCTTCTCGATGTTCCCTAACATGTTCTATAAAACCTTCTCGTAGAAGAATCCTTGTGATGTTCTCGGTAATAGTAGTAGCTGCCACTCGAACTGTTTTTTTTTTTACCATGTCAGCATTTCTTATATAAGTCATTAGATTAGCAATAGTATCGTTACCCATGACGAACTAATTCTTAGGAATTTACAAGCTCAATATAAAGACATGTTTATCTTTTTTTAGGAATATGCCTGACATTACTTCTACATAGTGTATAATTATAATACTTCAGGAGACAATGAAATTATTTTGGTGAAATTCAATTCTCTTAATTCCTCAGTAACTGAACCAAAAACTCGAGTTCCTCTTGGATTTCCTTTCTGATCAATGACAACTGCTGCATTGTCATCAGATCGTATTATCATTCCATCGCTACGTTTAAGTTCTTTACACGTACGTATAACTACGGCTCTAACTACTTCTGATTCTTGCAGAGTCATATTAGGTGCTGCTTCTTTAATTATAGCGATGATAATATCGCCGATATTAGCGGTGTTACGATTACCTGCTCCTAGCACTCGAATACACATTAATTTTCGGGCTCCACTGTTGTCTGCTACATTCAAGTAAGTTTGGGACTGAATCATTTTTCCTCCAAAAGAATTGTTACCTCGGCAGAAAAAAAGTATTTCTTATCAATTAAATAATCTTTTTCTACCAGAAATATCTCTTTGGTTCGGCATTATTTACGCAAACTAGTAATAAATTTAGTATGTATAGGCATTTTATACGCAACGATTTGAAAAGCTGCTCTAGCTATAGTCTCTGATACTCCACTTATTTCATAAAGTATTCGACCTGGTTTGACGACGGATACCCAATATTCTGGAGATCCCTTGGCTTTCCCCGAACCCATACGTATTTCTACAGGTCTCGTTCTAATAGGTTTGTCGGGAAATATACGTATCCATATTTTGGCACCGCGACGGGCATAACGAGTAATTGCTCGTCGTCCTGCTTCTATCTGCCCAGATGTGATCCAAACAGGTTCCAATGCCTGAAGAGCAAATCTACCAAAACAAATGCGATTTCCCCGAGAAGATACTCCCTTGATTCTTCCCCTATGTTGGTGACGAAATTTTGTTCTTTTTGGGTTCTAGTCGATGGTTGTCTAATACTATTTGAATCCCATCTCTATTTCAGAACCGGATATGAAAGTTTCTTCTCATCCGGCTCCTTGTGAAGAATCTATGGCCAAATTCGATAATAAATATTGAGATCCTCTGTTATATAGGAATAAATCTGTATTTACTCATTACACATATCATATACATATAATATGAGGATACAAATACCTCTTTTATTATATATCGGTACTGCTCAATAAGTATCTTACAGGCGAATATTTACTCTTTCAATATTTGGGGTCGACTTATGGACTCCAATGAAATGAATTCTCTACTGGTTTATTTCGCCATCCTTTCCAATGAATGATTAAGATTTCTATACGATCTTATGCAGTCACAGGTTCCATCGTTTCCATAGCTTTCAAATGGCTGCTTAGGTTTACCCTCTGCAATGGAGCTCTTATTTATATTTATTTCTTACAAGAATCAATTTTCTTAGTTTCCATTGATCCGAAGCTCTTTTTTTTTCGCTTATAAACTGACTGAATATAAATAATCAGGATAATTCTTATGCTTTATCACACTGCTCTTTGGGGGTTATTTATGAACCATACAATACTGTAAGAAAGAAGATTTCATTTTTTCTTTTTCTCCTTCCTCCCCTTTTTCTTTTCTTGCATTACCAAAGACTCTTTTTCGCTTTACGAGAGATATAGGTTTATCTTTTCGTCTAAAAAAGTCTTTCGTTGATTTGATAGAACTATCTATATTTAAATAACTAGCTTATTGGCTCTTAGTAATTAATATAAAACAAATATACCAGAGACCAATTTGTTTTTATTTCGAGTTCTCTATCATTTTAGAAAAGAAGGCAAAAGCTTGATCTCAACGAGTCGCACACTAAGCATAGCACTGCTCCAAGATATTTAATTCTTTTAATTTGATCTTATAGAATTTAAGATTTATAATTGGTCAGATTATAGAAGGATATTGCTCATCTTAAACAAAGATCCAAATTTTGATCCCCAATACTCCATAGACGGTTTGAACCGCATAATAACAATAATCAATTTTAGCTCGAAGGGTCTGTAGGGGCACTCTACCTTGCATAGCCGATTCTTTACGAGCTCTCTCAATTCCGTTAAGACGACCTTTAATTTGTATTTTAATACCTTCTACATCTGCCTTTTCAGCCAGTTCAATAGCTTTTTTCATTATTTTTCTTATTTCAACTCTCTCCTTTAGTTGTAGAGCAATATATTCCGCAAGAATTTTGGGTTCTCTATAAGGTTTCTCCACTTTTTCTATATAAATGATAAGTTCTCTGTTTACAGAATCAAGCATACTTGGTACAAGCATATTTTGTACTTCCTTTCTTAATTGCTTAATTTCTTCTTCTTCATCTTTTTCTTTACCCTGTTTTTCTTTACCCTGTTTTTCTTTACCCTGTTTTTCTTTACCCTGTTTTTCTTTACCCTGTTTTTCTTTACCCTGTTTTTCTTTACCCTGTTTTTCTTTACCCTGTTTTTCTTTACCCTTTTCTTTCTTTTTTTCTTGGCCCTGTTTTTCGATAAACAAGTTGACAAATGCAATATATATATTTACCGAAATCAAATCGGTCTGTTTGAGAATCTCTATACGTGTAATTCCTCCATAACTAGAATTTATCGAACCTTTGATATGTTGTACATAATTTTCAATGCAATTATATATTCTCTCATCTTCTCGTAGATCTTCGGAATAATCCCTTTCTTCAAACCAAAGGGAACAATGGTTTTGAGTAAAACCAAGTCTAAAACCAAGTGGATTTATTTTGTTTCCCATACATATTTTTTTTTAGTATATTTGCGACATAAATGGATTATGCTTCCATCTATTTGGATATTTTGTTTCTATTTTTTTACCATAATTGAGTTAAAGTCATTTAAATCCTCCAATGTAATACTTATATGACAAGTGGGTTTCTGTATTGGATAACCGCGTCCCCGAGCTCTAGGTCGAAATCTTTGAAAAATAGGACCTTCATTCACTTCAGCCATAAGGACAAATAAAGAGCCCTTATCTATATTCATATTGTGATATGCATTTGCGGCTGCAGAACGAAGTACTTTTAATATGGGATAACATGCTCTATGAGGCATCCAATTCAGTATCGAAAGTGCCTCCATATAGGTACAACCACGAAGTTGATGAGCTACTCTACGTGCTTTATTAGAAGACATACGTACATGTTTAGCTACAGCTCGTATTTTTCTAGCTGAAGCCCTATTTATAAAAATCATCTTCATCCTCCACAATGAATTAATGTATACTATTTATATACAACGATACTTTTTTATTGTTTCTCTCTCTTTTTTTTTTTTTCTTTTGTTGCTTTTATTTTTTTTTTTTTTTATCGTTTTTCGATTTTTTATCCTTTTTCGCATGTCCCTCAAAAATGGAAGTAGGTGCAAACTCTCCTAATTTGTGGTTTATCATACCATTTGTTATAAAAATGGGTAAATGTAGCTTTCCATTATGAACAGCTATGGTATGACCAATCATTGCGGGTACAATGGCAGATCTTCGGGACCAGGTGAGTATTATCCTCTTCTCTTTATTGATGTTTAGATCATCTATTTTACTCAACAAATCATCAGATACAAAAGTATTTTTTCTTAGTGAACGTGCCATGGTTAATTACCTTTCTTTTTATTGATAGAAAAGAAAAAATGGATTTACAACGATGTTTATTCCTACTTACGTCGACGAAGGATTGAAACATCACTATATTTATTTCTTTTCCGACTTTTTCTTCCAAGTGCGCTATAGCCCCAAGGGGTCAGGGGTTTTTTTCTGCCAATTGGAGCTCTTCCTTCACCGCCCCCATGAGGATGATCCACAGCATTCATAACTACTCCTCTTACTTCAGGACGTTTACCCAGCCAACGTTTCGACCCAGCTTTACTTAAAGTTCTATTTTTCCATTTAACGTTGCCTACTTGTCCAATTGTTGCTGAGCAGTTCTCAGATATTAAACGAACCTCCCCAGATGGTAATCTTAATGTGGTCAATCGACCTTCTTTTGCGATCAATTCTGCCGCAGCACCCGCTGCTCTAGCTAATTGTCCGCCTTTTCCGACTTGTACTTCGACATTATGTATAGTCGTGCCTAAAGGTATATTGGTTGAAGTAGACCTTTAATTTGTAAAAATCCCTTCCCAAACTGTACAAGCCTCTCTCAGGGCATACAGCTTTCTGGATGTAAATGAATATTTATATACTCAATGTAAATATATAAAAAATATTTTATAGAGAGATTATGAAGGGCATACTTTCAATTCCTTATGTCCTTATTCTGTACATCCTAGGTTTTTTTATTCCATCATCTGGCTTATGTTCTTTTTTCATGTAGCATTCAGAATGAATGACTTTATCAAATTACGTTAATGCTTTCGCATCTTCCGGATAACGTAGGAGGCATTTGAAAATAGAAATTTTATTTATTATAAATAAAATATTTTCACTGTTCAGCTTCGAATCTGCCTTTGACCATCAAATCAAATGTGATTTACTTGTCTTTCTCTTCATAACAAGGGTTCCTTTACCTTATTTGTTTCTGCTTCAGACAATTAAGTCTTCTCCATATTATCATATCTCTGGAGTCAATAATTCCAGAAACTATTGAACTCAATCACCCGCTGCTCTTTATCCTCAGTTTCCCTTTGGGGTTGATCCCATCAAAGTATCCTACCTAGTTGGATCAGTGATAGATTTTAAGGTTTTGCTGTAAACCCAATTGGGTATTTCCAATTACGTAAATTAATAATTCAAACCGCACTCAAAGGTAGGGCATTTCCCATTGATATGGGAGCTCTTGGACCGGAAAGAATAGTATCTCCAATCATAATCCCTCTCGGATGCAAAATATATGTCTTTTCACCATCTCTGTAGTGCACAAGACAGATATATGCACTTCTATTAGGGTCGCTTTCTATTGTTACAATTTTTCCCAATATGTTTTTCTCACTACGTCGAAAATCAATTTGACGATATAGACGCTTGTGACCTCCTCCTCTATGTCGTATGGTAATAATTCCACTGTTATTACGACCTTTGCCACAACGATGCTGGCCGGAAGTCAATTTCTTTTGTGGATGAGATTGAACTTTTCCATCAAAACTTGATAGAGATTTATCACGTGTGCCCGGAGTAAAAGTCCTGTACGAACGGGTGGTCATGTTATTATTTATTGAAATTAAATAAGTTTTATTTTGAAGGAAAAAGTGGAATAGAATAACCTGGTTTTAGTGTAATAATCATACGTTTATAATGCATTCTATGTTTCATTATTTGTTTTATATTTCCTCTTTTTTCTTTCTTTTGCGGAGGTCGATAACTATTGACTCCTATTACTTTAACATTGAAGAAAAGTTCAATCCAATTTTTGATCTTTGTTTTATTCGATCCCGAATCGACATTTAAAATATATTGATTTTTTTCAAATAGACTAACACTTTTTTCTGTAAGTACTAAATCTAGATATTGAACTTCATACATAAATATTTCTCCTTTACTATCATTTACATTTACAAATAAAATACAAATGTCTATATCCACCTTTATTATAGTTAAATAAATAGAATTAAACTATATTTATATATGATACAATAGGACTACACAGGAAATCATGTTTTTAACATTTTCTGATTTGGGTAACCGTCTTCTATTGAATTGAAAAAGAAAAAATGTTCGATCATACATCTATTAGATCAATTAATGTCAATTGTCTGATAATAAAAATGTATTGATATGTCTTATATCTATAAGACATAGATCGATATGAATATTTCAATATTCTATCCTTTTGATCCACTTTCTCTTCACTTTCTCTTCCACTATTGGACTATATAACGATATGTGATTATAATATTGTATTGTGAAATATTTTCTCCATGAAATAGAATTAGCTTCTTGGATGCCTTGATGGTGAAATGGTAGACACGCGACACTCAAAATGTCGTGCTAAACAGCGTGGAGGTTCGAGTCCTCTTCAAGGCATAGATATTGTAATGTTTATTGAATGAGTAATTGAAATAATATCAACAAATCGAATTGATATTATTTCAATTAGATTGAATTTTTTGATACAAAATAAATAAGGCTAAAATACTGAAAATTATTGTTTTCAAGGTCTTGCAAAATCCGGACCGATCGAATTTGAACAAATAATAGCAATCTATAGGAGCAAGTGAAAGATTTTTTCTTCCAAAAAAAGTGTAAGAGGAAAGTATACTATACTAGTATAACCCAAATAAAATAAATAAAGAGTAAACATAGTAGAGAATATCTCATCAAGTTCAAGAGAACTGACTTGGCTCATATTTCTTACTATGCTTACTCTTACATAATCGTAATATCCATTTATTTTCCAATTAAAGATCTAGTCTTTTTTATTCTTATTCAATCCTTCTGCTAATAAGCAATCAATCGTATTTGGAGAAAGCCATTTTGTTTTTAACAATGTATCGATCATTTGTTTAAATAACATTCTATTAGAGAAGAATAAATTTGATAAATATTCATAACTTTCGGATAGAGTTTTATAAATAAGAGATTCATTAGATAATAAATCTCTATTTTCCCTTTCTCCCTTGAGCAAACGTTGTTTGAACTTATCATCCCGTGTTTTTTCACGGAACCAACGTTCACTTATCACCGATTGGGAATATGGTAATACACGTCTCAATCGGATACCAATTTCTTGAAAGCGTTTGAAAGTTTCAAAATTTTCTTTTTCTTTCATTTTAATGTTAAAAGGCAAATCATCATCATCAGTCTTAATTTTCGTTTCTAAGACAATTTTTCTCACCTTTTTCCGCTTTAGAATAGCCTTTAACTTTTTTTTAATACTGTATTTTAGCTCTCTTGTTGAAGAATAAGTAAGATAAATAGTCTTCACGAGTTCTTTAGAAACAAAAAGTTCTCCTCGTTCAAAAGCAGAGTGCTTATTTAAAAAGCGAATACTCACGGGATCCCAAAGAAATCGACGAGCTAGATAGATTACTGGTGTATTTAAAGGTTTATACTCCGTTGCATACTCTTCTGTATCAAATTGGTATATTCCCATCCTTTGAAACTTATTGTATAATAATTTTGCTTCCCAGAAAGCAGCTGTCTTTCTTTCTACAATATCATCTTTCGCGGCATAAAGAGGCTGGAAGCCGGGGTTAGACATCAGAAATTTCTTCCAATACAAACTAGAAAGACGGGTCGGTCTTTCTTGAAACCTTCCAAACAGATGAAGATAATCCAATAAAGGATTTTCTATTGTTATATCTTTAATATGCTCGAATCGATTGCTGCGAATAAAACTAAAACGCCAGGTCCTAGAATCACAAACTATAGAAGTTTCCTCTTCTACGTAGGAGTTTCTTAATTCTTTAGATAAAACGATTTCATCTAGTATAGAAGATAATCCTTTTTGCATCGTATCTCTTTTGAACTGAGGAGCAATTGTGATGTAATTAGAATTACCCCGATATATTGCCAACGATGGAAACTCTTCCAAAAGACCCTGTAAAAGACTCGAAGCTAGAATGAAATCATTTGCAATGAAAGGATCAAAAGGACTCCAATTCTCTTTATTTGATTCCGAGAGAAACCAACAATCTTGAGCTACTGATCCGGCTAAGCAACCCAAAATATGGTAGAATATGGTGAACTCTTTCGCAGCTGTTCCGGCAATTGAAGGTTCTAAATACCATTGATGCAAATAGTTTGCCCTTCGACCCTGGAAATCTAGAGTAAGTCTTAGTGAATTTTTTAAATACGTAAGTTTATTTTGTATAATAGCTTTTCCTATCTTATAGGGAAGTCCTTTGAAAAATTCACTGAATTTCAGATTAGAATTGCAAGGACCCCAACTTGATCTATACAAAGCTACTCCAATTATATCATTATCTATAGCTGAAGTATTTTGGCTCATGCTAATTAGCAATAGATCATCAGCAAGTTTTGCTAGATCTAGTGTAGTAAAGCCTTTCGTAGTTAATCCAAATTCATCAAAGCAGTTCCACTCTTTTTTCAAGTAGAGCCTTTTGTTACGTAAAAGCAAAGGAAATTCCTTTTCTCGATGTGGGGCAGGCAAGTTTTTAGTGTTGATAAATGTATCGAATCTTCGTTTACTACGAGGAGGAGTGATTAGAAGTGGATCAATTTTTTTTGGAATATGAGTTGAAGCAATAACAACAATATTTTGTTTGATGGTGGTTTCCTTTTCACCATCAATCGCATTATATGCATCCCCAAGGAGTTCTAGCAATAATGCAATAAGGAAGAAGTAATCATTCAGTTCATGAATGCTTGGAATCCATATGACGCAAGGAGACATCAATTTTGCCAATTTGAGTGCAAACACGAATTGGATAACTCTTCTCGCAAAATACTCTGGAGGGTTAGAATCCTCTCCTCGGGTATACAAAAACTTATGAGGTTTTTTATCATAATGCGCTTTCTCATATACGTCTTTTGGCCTGCCTGACCAGCCGAGAGACCTAAGGATATTTTCATGCTCAAGGTATGATTGTTGAGCTGAAGATGTATACTCGGATTCATAGCGAGGCAGAAGTTTCCGCTGCCTCAAAAAACTTTTAGGAGATATTCTTATTAAAGGTAAATAAGAATCTGCTGCTAAACTTTTAGCCAAATACGATCGTCCAGTTTCCTTAGGCCCTATCAATAAAATTCGATTCGAAAGGGACGGTACCGGGTAGAGTGGGTAAAATCTCACTTGGTCAGATAAAGACGAGTCAATTGGCATGGAAGTCATCTTCTGATAAAAAGCAGCGAAGATCGGCATTTCTGCTAAAAACAATGAATTTAATTCGGAATTCATTACACCTATTCTATGAGTTAGACCTCGCTGAATAAATTCAGCTAAATATCGAAAGTAAACAAGTCCCGGCTGTTTTCTTTGTTCAAAATATTCATGAAAGAAACCAATAGGGGGAGTTAACTTCGATTCAAATTGAGATATTTGTTCTTGTACTAATAACAATCTATTTTCTCTCAAAAGGAAATCATCCAGGTCACATTCGTACAAAACTTTTTTTACTGTTTTTTCAATTGAGGGAATAAATTTCGAATACCTTAGACCGTTAAATGAAAGTAAACGCCATTTAATATTTTTGACATACCAAATTTTCAATAGTAGCGATAATCCGACATCATCAGGATCCGAGTCCTTCTCGGCATAGTCGAGAAATGTAAGCCAAGAACCATACCAATTTAAATTAGTAACATTTCTAAGCTTTCTAAAAGATCTAATCATTATTCCTACTTTCTCAAAGCAGTAGGAATTATACTGCAAATCTCTGATGAGCCACACGTTCCTATAAAAAAGAATCAACTGTGAGGGAATTATGCAGGACATACAAAAGAAAAATCCAATGAAGATAGAAAGAAAAATATCATACTCCCGAACATTTGATATACAATATTTCCATATATCAAAGGATATTGACCTATCCTTTCCCGCAACTGCTGATTCATTTATGTATTTCAATAAAGCGGGAATATCCCAATGCCAACGGGACACTAACACAAAATACAATTTCGAGAGAATTAAATACAATTTCGAGAGAATTTTCTCTCTAAATTCCCACTTTATAAGTGTCCAAAATTGATGAGAAAGTGCCGACAAAATAGTCAAATTTTGATTCCAATTTTGCCTAATATTGCGCGGGATTGATACCAATTGATCACTAATATTTATTGGTATTTCCGGAAAAGTAGCTAAAAACATATTTTTAGCATATTTCCACCCTGTGGAAGTAAAAAGCCATAACCATGACCTATATGTTTGAAACAAACCCCATTTCTCAAAAAGAATATTTATTTGAAGGGTCTTAAAAGAAACTAAAAACTTGAGTTCTGAAACTAAAAACTTGAGTTCCTCTTTATTCAAAAGGTTACCTATGGCTTTGTCTTCCATTATGTTTTTGAAACTTTCTTCTTTTTCTCCCAATTTATTCATTCGCAAAGATATTTCAGATAGTAGATCATCCGGATAAGATTGAGTTTGAATAAGATCTATGTTTGAACTAAAACTGTTTTTGTCTTTAGAATACTGGTCAGAGGTCTTTAAAAAAGGATGGCAAGACTTTTTGTCAAAATTGACAATTTGTGGCCTTATTAAAGGATATTTAGAAAGATCTATAATCGAAATTTCTATATTACTATCAATCAATAAATTCAATTTATGAAGTAAATTAGACGATTGATGAGAATCATGGATTAACGCTTGGTCACGTAAATATTTATCCAATAATATATTGACTTGTGACTTTATGAGTGAGATAGTTTCTTTCTCTGAGTACACAGCTCTTATTTCAGCAATATACAAAGAAAGCGGATTGTTATGAATGGGAACTAAATTGGGAACTAAATTTAATAATTGTCCATATGTTATATTCTTATTTTTGATATGAATCCTTTCTATGTAAGAAGCTAATCTTTTTTTATAATTGAAACGAGGACGGTGTAAATAATCTAAAAATTCAAGTGTATTTGCTTTGCAAAAAGAAGCTCTCAATGAATTTTGATTAGATAGTTTTAAGGGATTTAACCAATTATCGAATATTGCCGAAAGACTAGATAATTCCATGTAACTTTTTCCATTATCGAATACGTCAATAATCAATTCATTTATCGGTTTATTCTTATCCAAACCTGATCGTACTAGTGTTTTTTGATTCATTCTCGGGGATTCAAGATTAGGAATTGATTTTTTTTCTCTTTGCGGATTGACAATCTCGTCCCAGATAATCTTATAAAATTGAATCTTGTCCGAGATAACCTTATAAATTTGATTCTCAAAAATTTTATTGGGATTTCCAAACCAACCCCGATGTTGAGTAGTCCATAACTCAATTGGATTGAACACTCTATTTTTGAAATTGTTTTGTTTGGAAATGGACAAAAGATATTCTAATCTTTGTTGAAAGTATTCGATCTGAATGGACAATACAAAAGTATTATTCTTTTTCTTGTCAAAAGTTCGAAGAATAGAGCGATTCAACCTTTTTTTCTGACATATTCTCCAACTTGATGAATGCTGGGTAATTGCATCTTGCGTTACATTATTCAATTTTATCCAATTTGTTCGAATTGGATCTTTTAAATTGCGACTCAATGTTTTGATTAAATAGATTCTCTCTAATATTATTAAATAGATTCTATCTAATAGAATTTGGAATTCTAAATCGAATTCCAAATAGTATTTATTGAATTCCAAATAGTATTTATTGACTATTTTTTGGAATTCCAAATTGAATTCCAAATAGAAATAGTATTTATTGACTATTTTTTGGAATTCCAAATTGAATTCCAAATAGTATTTATTGACTATTTTTTGGAATTCCAAATAGTATTTGTTGACTATTTTTTGGAATTCCAAATAGTATTTGTTGACTATTTTTTGGAATTCCAAATAGTGGAATTCCAAATTAAATTCCAAATAGTATTTATTGACTATTTTTTGGAATTCCAAGTAGTATTTATTGACTATTTTTTGGAATTCCAAATAGTGGAATTCCAAATTGAATTCCAAATAGTATTTATTGACTATTTTTTGGAATTCCAAATTGAATTCCAAATAGTATTTATTGGCTATTTTTTGGAATTTCCAATAGAACTTTTCAAAATTGAATTCCAAAAAGTATTCATTGGCCATTTTTTGGAAATAGTATTGATGGATTATTTTTGCCAATTCAAAAGAATATATATTTTTTGTATCAATTAATTGAATATAGAATCTTTTAAAGACTTTTTTCCATTCCAAAGAATACTTCTGGAACAATTTTGGAAAAGCATACTTATCCAATGCAGTTTCGGATTCTAAATCCACATTCAGGATAATTTCATCATAAACAATTTCATCAGAGTAACCCTGTCCAGGCTTAGTTATTGATAGAGTAAATTGATCCGTTATTTTAAGAAGAAAGTTTTTCAATCGGAAATCATCGTTTAATCTTAATTGTTCTTTATTTAATTTTAATTGTTCTTTATTTTGATCACAGGATGAAGAAGATCTTGAAAAATTCTGATTCATAAATCGAATAGAATTAAATTGATTTATATCTTTTCTAATGTCAGATCCGGGATCTGATAAAATATCATAGTTTACAGAAGGATTCTTAAGAAATGTTTTCACCTTCCATAGATCAGCTATTCTATTTTTTTCTAATCCCCTGAAATATTGAAAAGCATCTTGTCGCCTTTTCAACAATTTGAATTTTTCACCAGGTTTCTTAGTATAATTAATACTTATACATGATTCATCTATTGACAAATCATCAAAGAATCCTTTCAAAAATTTCGACTCTGAGAAGGAATAAGATTCTTTTGTTCGATCTGATTCTTTTTGTTCAATTTCTTCTTGTTGCATTGGATTTTGCTTTTCCAATTTATCCATTGCTCTTTTTATAGCTTGGATTTCTTCTTTATAGCCTTCGATTTCTTTAACTCTTTTTTTCCTCTCTACAATTATGTATTGTTCTGATTTTGAAGAGAAATCCAATTCTTCTGTTTGAACTAAATTCTTTTCTAGTTGCTCAATTTTGCTTTCTAGTGCCTCAATATCAATAACTGAGTTTTTAATAAGTACCGATTTCCTCCGTTCATCAAGGTTTTCAAGTTGTTCCCAAGATGAATCAATCTCCCATTCAATGTTATTCAATTCCTTCTCCGAAGGACTTTCCCAACTTATTGTTCCTTGGTTCTTTAAGATTCGATCATTTTTATGATTCAGATTTGTGTTAGACCTGGATAAAATCCAAACATGTTTTTTTGGATCGAGAAAACGACGTTGATATCTCCTTTTGTCTTTTGGCAAAGACATAAATAGATGCGGAACGAGCAACAAATTTTCCTTTCTAGCTCCAAAATGTTGTACAGATGGAAATATCTTCATCAAATTATATGATGATTTGTCTCTTTCAATTAAAGCTCGAGTACTTAAAAAATAGAAAAGTAACGGCAATGCTATTATCATTACAGCTTTTCTTGCTTGACGTTTGAAAACAAATATACGTATATCCCGTATAAGCAATGTACTAAGAATCCGAAAGTCAAAAAGCTTAACAACACTTTCTCGACCAGAAAATATTTGACTTAGCAATCTCACCAAATTAGATTCGTTCCATGGAACGAATATTTCCATCATGTTATCTTTAAATTTCGACTGAACGCTAAAGAACCAAACTCTTTCTCGGTTCTTTTCGATAGGGTCCATAGACCACGGTTTTTTGGGTTTCTTCATTGTTTTTTGTTTAATAAATAATAAATAAAATGTTTAAAAAAGAATATAATGAGTAAACAATGCAATATTTAGACATTAATAATATAATACCTACTTCAATATAGATACCAAAATCTTTTTTAGTGTGAAAGAGGAATAATATAACATATAAACGATTCTATATAATAGAGTAAAAAATGGATAGATAGGTATCTGTTATACCAAACCAAATAGACCAAAAATAAAATAGGATTTTTCTACCCTATTTAGAACATTTAGAACGACGGGTATACTAGAAAAGAACGAGACTTCTTTAATTCATTTTTAATTCATTTAATCTTATCTATCTGTATTGTCCATTAATTATCATTTTATCTACCATTTTATGGTATAGAAATTGCTAACAATCCCAAGTCTATTTCTTATTGAAAATTAGAAACATAAATTAGAATTAAATTGGTTAATCTGAATCCATACTTATTATAATAAAATTCACTTTTTTTAGTTCTGCTTTATCATAGCATCCATGGCTGAATGGTAAAAGCACCCAACTCATAATTGGGAAGTCGCGGGTTCAATTCCTGCTGGATGCACAATAAACAGTTATTATGCTCTGCTCACACTATCTTTTAGATGAAAGAATCGCAAATAGTGAGGTTCTCTCGATTCAATTAAGTATCGAGATTAGATTATCTGTGCTCATGTTTTGTTATATTATAACTTAAATAGAACAGAATGACAAATATTTTTTTTATTTACGCATGTTTAAACGACATTTTCTGAGAATGAAAATGTATATTACATGGTACAAAATGAACTTCTAATTTAACGATCAAGTTGATTTTGTAATTAGAAGTTCATCTGATAATTTCAGCCTATTCCCTGCCATTTTAAGAATATAAGGGCAAATCCTAGTTTTTTCAGTTAGTAAGAAAAAGGTTTATATAAATACTCTAAAATAATGTATCCTGGGCAATTGCAACAATTGGATTCATTACTATCCCCAGTAAACTAGATGCTATTACACATACAATCATACTAAATTCGATATAATTTTTTGAGATTGAAGAAGATAATCTATAATTTTGCACGTGGGGAGTTATTTCTTTGTTTCGTTCAGTCATTAATAACTTAATTATTTTCAGATAATAATATATTGAAATAACACTCATAAAGAGTCCTATCGAAACCAATAAATAGGAGCCTGCTTGCCATCCACACCAAAATAGATAAAGTTTTCCAAAAAAACCTGCTAGTGGAGGAATACCTCCTAGAGATAGCAGACATAAAGATAAAGACAAAGCTGAAAAAGGGTCTTTCATATATAATCCTGCATAATCCCGAATGTTGTCTGTTCCTGTACGTAGACTGAATAATACAATACAAGCAAAAGTTCCTAAATTCATAAAAATATAGAGCAGCATATAAGTTATCATACTCGCATATCCATTATTTGAGTCTCTATCAATTATTCCAATAAGGATATATCCAATTTGACCTATCGATGAATATGCAAGCATACGTTTTATGCTTGTTTGAGTAATAGCAATTAAATTCCCTAATATCATGCTAAGAATAGCTAATATTTCCAAAAGAAGATGCCATTCGTTCAATGAGAAATAAAAAATAAAATCAAAAATTCTAGTGGCTAAAGCTGAAGCAGCTACTTTTGAAATAACAGAAATAAAAGCAACGACTGGAGTGGGGGAGTTAGAGTCGAAAAGAGGAATTCTCCCTCTTTTCTCTCATTCAGAACCGTGCATGAGACTTTCTTCTCGCACGGCTCCTAAGTGATAAAAAAGATTAGCATAATCGTTTGATTCTCTCTTTTTTATTACCTTCCTCGTGTATGTATAAGATTGAATCAATTCAATTGATAGAAAGAATCATTAATCCTTAACTTTCCGAGGAATCCTTACTCAGTGGTTATTATGGTAAATCATCTTTTTTTTCTTATTTTGTTATGAAAGAGTTAAAAAGAAAAAAGAAAACCATCTGATTTAATTCGTTCTGAATAGTCATGAGATGTTCATCTTAGGGTAATCTTTTTGTCGACGGATGCCTTTTTTTTTACACTCGTAGTTTTTGAAGAATGAAAACTTACTATGTAGCATCTACGTTAAGAATAAAAAGATTGTACACGTCATTAATCTGATCCTTTGTAAAAACTACCCGTAATAACTAACTTGTAAAAGTTATTTGTTTATTCAATCAAACAATTTAGTTTGTTTCTTACTTTGCTTTACCTTAATTCAATTCAATTTTTGGTAAAAGTGATGTCTTAGTCCAAGTGGGAATAACAGTCTTTTCTTCCACATGTCTATAGAGTTTTTATAAATAGAAACATTTCTAAAAAAGAGATTTAGAAATGTAATAATTTGTAAAACGAATCGCACTCCTTCATATACATCGGGGGTCCATTGATGAAAAGGAACTAGAGAAAGCTTGAATGCAATTCCTACCGTTATAGATAGAAGTGCAATCCAAATTCCTGGAGAGTTATACATTTGTGTATTGATAAGACCATTGGCTATTTCTTGAAGTTCAATCTCTCCTCCAGATAGACCATATAGCCAAGAAAGACCATAAACAAGAATGGAAGAACTTGTTCCACCCATAAGTAAATATTTCATAATAGCCTCATTAGACCGTACATCTCTCTTGGTATATCCAGATAATAGGTAAGAACATAGACTTAAACATTCTAAAGCTACGAAGATAGTTGCTAAGTCATTAGCACCACATAAAAACATTCCTCCTAGAGTAGCTGTTAATATGAATAACAAAAACTCTGTTACAGCCATTTCTGTACATTGAATGTATTCCACGGATAGAGGAATACATAAAGTGGAACATAATAAAATGAGAAACCGAAATATTTTATTAAAATTGTTTGTTTGGAAATTACCAAAAAAACTGATCGTAGGTTCTTCTCTCCATTGAAATAACAGAACCGCTATGCTTAGCACTAAACTTGTTAAAGAGATGAAATAGAACCAAGTTGTCTTTTTCTGATCAGAAATGAAATCGATAACTAGAAGAAGAAATAGGCTGAAAATCAAGATACATTCTGGAAAAATGGAACTTCCATAGAAGAGAAGCAAATGAAATTCTTTCATAAAAATGATTTAAAGGTATTAATTGAAAACGAATTTTTCATTTTGGCCGGATCATGATTTAGTAACTTCAATTAATCTTCGAGAAACATTTTCTTCCATTTACATTTATAATAAACCTAATGGATAAGATTGAATATTGATAATCTCCTTATTATCATTTATCTATGATTTATTTTTCATTCTTCTTTTCCTTTCGTTTTCGTTCCAATAAAATTTGTATAAATTTTGATAAAGTAAGTTTTCTTTTATTGATCAGAATGGAATAGATCTATTTATATATTAATGGTAATGTGCAAAAGCTTTATTGGATTCTGCCATTTTATGAATCTCTTCCTTCTTGCGTATAGCATTGCCTTTCTCTCTGGCAGCATCCATTATTTCGTAACTCAATTTGAAATGCATATTTCGACCAGAACGTTTTCGGGATGACTCTAATAACCAACGAATAGCAAGTATTTTTCCTTCTTTATTTTTTATTTCAATGGGAACTTGATAAGTGGATCCACTTACACGTCTTGATTTTACTATCAATTTGGGAGTTAATTTGTGTATTGCTTGACGTAGAACAATTAGTGGATTTTTCTCTGTTTTTTGTTGAATCTTTTTTAGAGATTGATAAAAAATTCGATAAGCTAATGATTTTTTTCCGTGTTTAAGAATACGATTAACGATCATGTTAACTAATCGATTATGATAAATCGGATCAAATTTCTCAATTTTCTTTTCTACAATACTTTGGCGTGACATGAGTGTGAAAAAGGTTCATAAATTTATTTCATAAAGACTAATAATTACTTATTTATTTCGGCTTTTTAACTCCATATTGTAGGGTGGATCTCTAAAGGTATCAAAGATCTCCCTCCAAACCGTACATACGACTTTCATCGAATACGGCTTTCCACATGATTCTATCTGCATATATAAGATATAAAAGATATAATTCTTATGCATGAAATTATGTTTACTCATTCTCAATTGAGTATCCGTTTCCTTTCTTTTGCTATGATTAGAAATCTTGTATTTTCTATATCTATACGATTAAGTCCTTAGGTTTTAAAAAGAGTGTAAAAAAAAAGGAGAAGGTGTTTTAAATCAATGCTATTTGAATTGAACCTGTTCCGAAAAGGTCAAGACATTTCAAATTTTATGTTAACACACACTAAGTAAGGGAAAACTTATGAAATGAATTCAATATTAAACCTTAGACATATAATATCCTTACAA